TCGTAGACTTTATTGAGATAGGTAAACCAAGGGGACTCCCCCTCTGAGAACCGTATATGAGAATTTCATCTCGTACAGCTCAAACAAAAAAAACCAAAAACAGGTTAAAATAGGTATGGAATAGAAAATTGGAAACTTCTTAATCTTTTGATTCAATTTTCGCTAAAAATATGAAAGGGTAAAAGTAAGAAAGCTCTTTTTTTTTTTGTTATAATTAGAATGTCAAAAAATCAAGTAGGCTCACTTGTCTTTCTGTTGATCGTTCCAGGCCTCTTGAATCTTCTATTTCCCTATTTTTTTCTTTCATCTGTTATTTTAATTTGTATGTAATGTAGCTTTCCTTTTGTTTTCTTTATTATTGATAGGAATTTTCTTGTTAAGACCCTAGGAATCAATTGAAACCTTAAATTCATACTAGAACCACGATGATTCAATAAAACCTTCAAGCTAAGTCAAGGATTCCCTGAGTAAGAACCGTTGGATCATCATTTATTCAACGAGTAGAATCGATAGAATGACTAAAACTAGAAAGAAAAGTTTGTTCTTTGAGCAAAATCAAAGCAGAAACGGGAATTTGAAAGAAGAAAACTCTTTCAATTGAAAACTTTTTTTCTTTGGAAAAATTTGAGGAATCCGGCCACGAGGTCTGAATATTAAGTATGAATCATAGTTCAAATACTTCGTGATATATTTCATATATTCCGTGCTCCAGATACTAGAATGAATATCCGACGGGGTAAAACCATCTCTATCAAGACGACAGACCCACTCTCTGTACTCTCAATAGGATCAATTATAACAAGTCACACACTCATATTCCGGAAATACAGAAACACAAAAATTTCGCGGTCGAACTACCAAAAAAGAATAAGATAAAATAAAAAGCCGAGGCCTAAATGCATCGTTTTTTGTATTTTTATTTAAAAGCTAGGGTTCTTATAAATCTAATTCAGTGAAATTCCGTCCAGTAAAACGGAAGAATTATAAATCTCCAAAATAATAGATAGGAATACCGCAAATAGAGCCATTGCGACACCCATCAAAGGAGTAGTTCCCCATCCAGGAGCTACTTTACCATATTCCGAATTCAATGGTTTCAATAAAGCCCCTACAGACGTCCGTCTTGGACCAGATCTAGAACTACCCTCAACAGTTTGTGCAGCCATAAATCCTATTTTGTATTCATTGAGATCTGTTGACTTTGTATAGCATTCCGTTGTAAATAAACAATCTTATCATAGATCCATTGTGGTCTTGAAATTATATAATAATGGAAACAGCAACCCTAGTCGCCATCTCTATATCTGGATTACTTGTAAGTTTTACTGGGTACGCCTTATATACTGCTTTTGGGCAACCCTCTCAACAACTAAGAGACCCGTTCGAAGAGCACGGGGACTAGTTGAAGTAACGAGCCTCCCAATGTTGGGAGGCTCATTACTTCAATTCAGATAATGAAAAATCATTTCATTTTTTAGTTGGAACTTTAGGTGGTTCGCGAAAAAAGATAGCGAAAAAAATGATCCCTAGAGTCGAGACTAAGAGGAATGTATAAACCAATGCTTCCATAAATTTGATCGCGGTTTACAATTATAGCTTCCATACCTGTTTATTGGGGATCATCTCCCCGATTAAAGAAAAAAAAATCAAAGAAAAGGCGAAAGGGCGGAGATTTAAATCCAGACTTTTTCAGTATCCTATGTAAAATCACAAAGAGAAAATAGAAGTGAGAAGCGAAAAATAACAGAGCAATGCTGCATCAGACTACTTGTCTTCTTGTAGTTGGATCTCCAAGTTTTTGGAATGCTCCAAATTCCACTTGAGCATCCAAATCTGGGTCAATACCAGCAAAAACATCTCTGAATAAGGTTCTAGCACCGTGCCAAATGTGCCCGAAGAAGAAGAGCAGAGCAAAGGAAGCATGTCCAAAAGTAAACCAACCTCTTGGACTGCTACGAAAAACACCATCGGATTTCAAAGTAGCACGATCTAATTCAAAAATTTCACCCAATTGGGCACGTCTAGCATATTTTTTCACAGTCGCAGGATCACTATAACTCACTCCGTTCAGTTCGCCACCATAGAACTCAACGGTTACGCCTACTTGTTCGACACTATACTTCGATTCTGCCCTTCTAAAGGGAACATCGGCTCTAACAATTCCATCTCCGTCTACCAAAACAACTGGAAATGTTTCAAAAAAAGTAGGCATGCGACGTACAAAAAGTTCACGCCCTTCTTTATCTCTAAAGATAGGATGTCCTAACCACCCGACAGCTATTCCATCTCCGTTATCCATTGAACCCGCTCTGAATAATCCCCCTTTCGCTGGATTATTTCCGATGTAATCATAAAAAGTTAATTTTTCAGGAATTTTAGACCAAGCCTCTGATAAACTTTGATTTTCGGCTAGTCCAGCGCTAACTCTTCGATATATTTCTTGCTGAAAGTATCCCTGATCCCATTGATAACGGGTGGGACCAAATAATTCGATAGGAGTAGTTGCTGAACCATACCACATAGTTCCAGCAACAACAAAAGCTGCAAAAAAGACAGCAGCGATACTGCTAGAAAGAACGGTTTCAATATTGCCCATACGTAATCCTTTATATAGACGTTGGGGCGGGCGGACACTAAGATGGAATAAGCCTGCTAATATGCCCAATGTCCCCGCTGCAATATGATGAGAGGCTATTCCTCCTGGAACAAAGGGATCAAAACCTTCCACACCCCACGCGGGATTTACAGATTGTACCTTTCCAGTTAGTCCATATGGGTCGGACACCCATATTCCAGGACCATACAATCCTGTTACATGAAATGCGCCAAAGCCAAAGCAAGCCACTCCTGAGAGAAATAAATGAATTCCGAAGATCTTAGGCAAATCCAAAGAAGGTTTTCCTGTGCGTTCATCACCAAATATTTCTAGATCCCAATACACCCAATGCCAGATAGCTGCCAAGAAGCACAAGCCAGAGAACACAATATGCGCCCCGGCTACACCTTCGTAACTCCAAACCCCTGGATTCGTTATCGTCCCTCCTGTAATACTCCAACCGCCCCATGAATTGGTTATTCCTAAACGAGTCATGAAGGGTATAACGAACATACCTTGTCTCCACATTGGATCGAGAACAGGGTCGGAGGGATCAAAAACGGCTAATTCATATAGAGCCATTGAACCGGCCCAACCAGCAACCAGAGCCGTATGCATTATATGAACAGAAAGCAAACGACCGGGATCATTCAATACGACAGTATGAACACGATACCAAGGCAAACCCATGGTAATACCCCTTTATCAACAAAAAATAGACACTATGTAACTTTATTGCATTGAAAAAACTATGCTATGGACCCCCTTTTTTTTCAGTGGATTATCTCGGAAAAAGGGTTACTATTTGTTCTATTCTTTTAGTAAAAATGGAACAATTTGGTTCATAGGAAAAAAGAGAAGCAGATCTATTCTATACTCGATAAGTACCAATACGCAATGGGGGTTTATTCCCTTTTCGAAGAGCGCATGCATCCATATTTAGTCATCATTCAAAGTACCTATTCGTAAAAACTTTCTCTGTTTTCCTTTATTTTATGAACTTATTCTATCTATGTAGAAAATATGACGATAAAGCTAATATTATTAAAATAATAAAACCACTATTACGTTTCCACATCAAAGTGAAATAGAGTACTTAATTCTTTTTTCTTTCAGTTTATGCCTATTGGTGTTCCAAAAGTTCCTTTTCGAACTCCCGGAGAGCGAAATCCAACTTGGATTGACATATAGTGCGCCCTGTCAGATATATTGGGTCATATGGGATTTCCCCATTCTCTCCCCCGATCGAGATATCCTCTCTTTCGCCCCCAAAAAAAGCGATTGAATCATCAAGTGCAATGAAATGCAATTAGATCCGTTTTGTGAAGAGGTATCCAGATTAATATTAGCAATTCAAATAATTTATGGTCGACTTGGCTGGACCAATAAAATTAAGTATCCAGGCTCCGTTTAGAAAAACCCAATTGGTAATATATCTATTATTAGGACTTATAGATATCATAAACAACTCTATTTCGAAAGAAATTATTAAATAGCACTGATCCCAAACAGTTAATCAATCGAATAATAAATATAATGGATACGTCGAATATTTGGCGGAAGACATAAAAGAAATGAATTCCAAAATTGAGAAAAAATGAAAAAAAAAAAACAAAGACGTGGTATTGGGGTCATTTGTCCTATATGTGCAAATCAAAATCGGGCGGATCCTTACTCGGAGTAGAGCATAAACCTAAAAAAATGGAAGAAGCCCATTCAGGAACAAGAAAACGGCATCGTGATTTTTGGATTGGATCTCGATGAAAAAATACATCAATGAAAAGTTAGTGCGATAAAACTGTTTTTTATATTCTAATATTATAGGAAAACCGGCCAAACGCATCGTTCTTCAAAAATGAAAGAGAAGCCCCTTCCTTCATTAAAAGGAGTCCGCTATAAAAAAAGAAAGAGGGCTGGAAGCTACACATTGATTTTTTTCGCAAGTTTTAGTTTTGTTGAACCGTATGCATCAAAAGGTGCCCGTACGGCTCCTAAGGGATACAATTTTATCCGAATCAACCGACTTTATCGAGAAAGATTAATTTTTTTAGGCCAAGCGATTGATAGCAATGTTTCGAATCAACTTATTGGTCTTTTTGTATATCTCAGTTCGGAGAGTGAGACCAAGGATCTGTATTTGCTTATAAACTCTCCCGGCGGATGGGTAATACCTGGAATAGCCATTTATGATACTATGCAATTTGTGCGACCAGATATACAGACAATATGCATGGGATTAGCCGCCTCAATGGGGTCTTTTATCCTGGTCGGAGGAGCAATTACCAAACGTCTAGCATTCCCTCACGCTTGGCGCCAATGGGTTTTTTGTTTAAGAGAAAAAAGAAGACTATGCCTTCGCCATATGAATTATTAATATTAAGTAATATTAGCATGGCACTTCGAATTCGATATGCAAATTTTTTATTGTTTTTCAAAATATTAGATTATGTATCGAAAGAGTAGTATGAGATAAAGGAAGGGTATTTCTGATTTTATCTTACCTATCGTAGGTCGATTTCAGCGTCACAAACTTTTTTCACACCGGCAGGTTATTAACAACATTTATGTTATGAAAGAGTACGAAAAAAAAAAAAAGAAACTTTGGGATTGCTGAATCACAGACGAAATAAATATATTAAAGCAACGGGGCCATCATAGTATTTTTGAACTCCTCCGAAAAAAAAAGAAGGGTGGTAATTGGATCATTTACCGATCTGGGTATAATAGATCCCACATTTTCTCTTTCTTCGATGAAAGGTAAAAAAATTCCATTGTGGAGCCGTATGCAATGTGAAAAAAATGCCCGTACGGTTGTTCAATTCTATCTTTTTCTTATTTTATTCTTTATCTCTTCGCCTTGCCTCCTCGTGCGAGATACAGGAACCTTTGATTGTGTTATATTATATGATCAGGGTAATGATCCATCAACCTGCTGCCGGTTTTTATGAGGCACAAACGTCCGAACTTATCCTGGAAGCGGAAGAACTACTGAAACTGCGCGAAATCCTTACAAGGGTTTATGTACAAAGAACAGGCAAGCCCTTATGGGCTGTATCCGAAGACATGGAAAGGGATACTTTTATGTCAGCAACAGAAGCCCAAGCTCATGGAATTGTTGATTTTGTAGCGGTTGGATAAAAAATAGCTTCGTGCAAATATACGATTTAAGATTTTATCTTCTTACTTCTTAATTACTTAATTAAGGGTTTAATATTCTATTAATATATTGAAATCGAATAAATCCATAATCATCCGGTTAGGATCAATCTAAACCAGCCCATAATGTATAATTCAGCATGCCAACTATTAAACAACTTATTAGAAACCCAAGACAGCCAATCAGAAACGTCACGAAATCCCCCGCTCTTGGGAGATGCCCTCAGCGTCGAGGAACATGTACGAGGGTGTATGTGCGACTCGTTTAAATCATGGACTGAGACAAAACAAAAGAAAAAAACAATTTTTCCAGTATCAATGATCAGTACCGGTGAATCGGATAGAATGGAAGAACTCCATTCACTATCTAAAAAAGATGGATCTATCATATCTTTCTGTTGTGTATGAAATTTATGGTTTCAATTGGTGCAAATTAAATCACCTGAATTTTCAATTTAAGATGAGAAAGAATTCCCCATTGGTAACAAATAGTTACCCATTAAGCGGGGGAAATCCTATTTAAAAAAGTAGAAATATTATGTTTAGAAGAACGGACTCACAAGGTCAGCTACCCAACCAATCTTCATAATTAAATACCGTTACTGTATAAGGTATATCTCATTATGAAAGACCCATTACTGGAAAATTCATGGGTAGAGCCCAAGAGTGGTAACTGTACAAGTTACCAATAAAATGAAGGAAAGGGCTCCGGTGTATAGAGAAGACCTCACCGTTTAAGAAGTAACCATAGAGACGATGGAACCCACAATTTCTTTAGCTATTTCTATTTTTATTTTTCCAATGCCTAGAAAAAAGGAAAAAAGCGTGGTAGGGAAGGTTATAGTAGCAAAAGCCATTGGAATTTTTATTTTATAAATTGGAAGAATCCGTTTTGTTATTAATAGACTAGGAAGGGGGAAAAGAATAACTGAAAGAAAGGAAATCGATTAGTTATTCATTAAAGTTTCATTTACTCAATGACCAGAATTAGACGAGGATATATAGCTCGGAGACGTAGAACAAAAATGCGTTTATTTGCATCCAGTTTTCGCGGGGCTCATTCAAGACTTACTCGAACAATTATTCAACAGAAAATAAGAGCTTTGGTTTCGGCGCATCGTGATAGAGATAGGAAAAAAAGGGATTTTCGTCGTTTGTGGATCACTCGAATAAATGCAGTAATTCGCGGGGCGGGGGCATCCTCTATTTATAGTAGATTAATACACAATCTGTATAAGGGGCGGTTGCTTCTTAATCGTAAAATCCTTGCACAAATAGCTATATCAAATAGGAATTGTCTTTATATGATTTCCAATGAGATCATAAAATAAGGGGATTGGAAGGAATCCGCAAAACTTTTTGAAATGGAATTCTCTGGAGAATGAACTCCGGGAAGGTAGAGTAGAAATTAGTATGATAAAATCTGATAATATGATAAAGTCGTCAAAATGAGCGAACACGCCCGATAAAAAAATTTATTCCTCTTACCCGATTCTTTTTTTTCTTACGACACGAATGATTCTCGGATTTTTTGAACAAAACGTCCATCTGTTTTTGAGTTCGGATTAGAATTTTGATTCAATTGAAAAGTAAGCCTATTTTTTTCTGTTCCTAAAACCAGGAGTTCTGGTGGTTGACTCCCTTCTTTCAAATTGTTTCTCATTATTAAGAAAAGGTAACGAAGATAAAATACGAGCTTGTTTTATAGCAATAGTAATTAATCGTTGTTCTTTTAAGGTTAATCTATTCACCCGTCTAGATAATATTTTTCCTTGTTCACTAATAAATCGACTAATTAAACTCATGTTTCTATAATCAATTCGATCCCCCGATTGGATCGGGGGCAAACGCCTACGAAAAGATCGCTTGGATTTAAGAAAGAGTCGCTTGGATTTATCCATAATTTGTTTATTCCTTATCCCTAAAATACTATTTCGATCAAATCAAAAAAAATTTATAGAAGAAATTCATAGGATTGGGTTTGTCTATATTTATTTAGTTGTTTTTATTTCAATATATGAAATAATAGAAATATATATCTAAATTTTTTTCATGTTCCTTGAAAGGGTGACACCCAAGCACTAGGTTCGATCTATATCTATTTCTTTATCTCCCCATGAATTGTATGTTTGAAACAATACGGACAGAATTTTCTCAATTCCAATCGACTAGGTGTATTGTGTCGATTCTTTTGAGTAATATATCTGGAAATACCCGTTGATTCCTTATTAACACCGTTTCGAACACAACCGGTACATTCCAAAATAACCCTTACTCGAACGTCTTTACCCTTTGCCATGAACCTCCTTTGGGTTTTTGATTCACCCAACGTTTCTATTTTCCGATCCGACGCAAATAAGAAGAAAGGAAAAGGGACGAAAAAATAGAAGTGGCTAACAACTCAAAATCAAATTATGAAATTTTGTTGCAATTAATATAGTAAATAATAAGTAATACAACAATTTCGAAAGCGATTTCTAATCGCAGTACACATTTAAGTATCTTGTATTGCATGATACTCTTATTCTAGTCCCATTTCCCTTTTGTTTTCTTTTAACTCTATTATTAATTTGATTCTTAATTTAATTTGAGCCTTAACCCGAATTTAACTGAGGTTGAATCCACTTTTTTCTTTCTCTTTACCCCCGTATTCAATCTATCTAATTCGAAAAAAAAAGACGGGAAAGAGAGATTAGTCACAAATATTTGACTCTATCTCTAATCTTCTTCACCCCTTTCCATATCAATAACTAGAATGAAAAAAAAGGAAATGTCAACGCATCTGGGAAGAAACGATTGATTTCTATCAATAAACCTGCTAAAGACCCGAACCAGAGAGTACTTAGTACCGGTGCCACGGAAAGATATGTTTTAAAATCTCGCATTGAGAATCCTCCTTCTTTTTTTTATATTCCATATTGTAATACATTATGGTAAGAGATGTATATGTAGTTAAAGACCACCTGTATTTGTGTGTGGAATCAAAAATTCAACTTGACATGTGCAATGATTCGGTAGAGAAGATTTTCTTTTTCTTAAAGCAAAAAAACGGGTCCCTTTGCGCCTGAGAATTCCCGAGAAAAATATTAATTTATTATTATATGTTATATGATATGAGACCAAGAGGAAGAAATGGCAAGATACATTTTGTATAGAAAGGAAGGAAATGGAAATAAAATAAGGATGTGGAAAACAAGACGGGGATTTTCTACAATGATACTGTAGACCAGTTGAAAGGGATGTAGCGCAGCTTGGTAGCGCGTTTGTTTTGGGTACAAAATGTCACGGGTTCAAATCCTGTCATCCCTACCTATTATTGCTCCTCGGAGCAGTAACCAGAGATACATTTTAGAGCGATTCAATTTGGACATACATAATACATAATTTTCAATTTTATGATAGTATACATATGCAAGAAGTATTTATTTGGGTTGAAATTTTTTGGGGGGTTCTATACTATATAAAAAAAAGAATCCCCTTCTTTACAGTCTTTTCCGTTGTGGTAAGAAAGCGCTCTTAGTTCAGTTCGGTAGAACGTGGGTCTCCAAAACCCAATGTCGTAGGTTCAAATCCTACAGAGCGTGATTCTGCTCTTGTCTTGTTAGATCAAAAATTCCACTGAACTGAAATACAGCAATCTGAATTTGACCTTTGACCCCCCCACAAATGAAATTAAAGAAAGGAGGAGGTCAGTTAAAAAAAGAGATGTGAATTAATATTAATTAAAGGTCCAACTGATCACCACGCCTGTATTGTAAATATGCGGTTACGAATAATCCAGCCAAAGTAATAGGAATTAGACCTAAGACAATTCCAAATAGAAAAACTTCAATCATTTCAATTTAATTTATTTGAAAAGGGAAAAGGGGAGGTAATATCTATCCCAAAATATTACTATTAATTCGTATTGCTTAGGAATCTCAATTCCCAATAATTGGTAATTAACACGGTAAGGAACTACCAAATATATGGAATACCACAGAAGGATTTCTTTTTATGAATTATTCATTCAATTAATTTCAAATAAGTCCTATCTTACTCAGACCAATAAATAGAGCCGAGGTTAGCGTTAAAGCCGCTAGTAAAAAACCGAAATAACTAGTTATAGTAGGCATGGAGGAGCTAAAGGAAATCTGTTCTTTTTATACATATGTTTAGAAAGCACTTTCCTAAGTTTCCACTTTTGAAAGATACGAGGATACGCAAAAATATTATACCAATTGAAAGACTCAGTTCAATTGAAAGTTT